TCATATTCCAGAAATACAGAAAGAAAGTCCACGACCGAACTACCAACGGGAGAAACCTGAAATTTCACTTTGTATTGAAAAGTGGATTTAATTCATGGAAATTCCATCCAGTAAAACGGAAGAATTATAAATCTCCAAAATAATGGATAGGAATACTGCAAATAAAGCCATTGCGACACCCATCAAAGGAGTAGTTCCCCATCCAGGAGCTACTTTACCATATTCCGAATTCAATGGTTTCAATAAAGTCCCTGCCGTAGTTGGTTTTGGACGAGATCTAGAACTACTCTCAACGGTTTGTGTAGCCATAAATCCGAGTGTATTTATTGAGATTTGTTGACTTTGTATACCATTCCCCTGTAAATAAAGGATCTTATCAGAGATCCATTGCGGTCTTGAATTCCTATCTATATATATAATAATGGAAACAGCAACCCTAGTCGCCATCTTTATATCTGGTTTACTTGTAAGTTTTACCGGGTACGCCTTATATACCGCTTTTGGGCAACCCTCTCAACAACTAAGAGATCCGTTCGAGGAACACGGGGACTAGTTGAAGTAATGAGCCTCCCAATATTGAATGCTGGGAGGCTCATTACTTCAACGGAGATAATGAAAAATCATTTCTTAGTCGGAACTTTAGGTGGTTCTCGAAAAAAGATAGCGAAAAAAATTATCCCTAGAGTCGAGACTAATAGAAATGTATAAACCAATGCTTCCATAGATTCGATTGTGGTTTACAATTATAGCTTCCATACCTGTTTATTTGGGATTATTTCCCCGATAAAGAAAGAGTCAACGAAAGGGTAATGATTAAATCAAGATGTCTCTGATCCCCAATGTAAAATCAAATTACAAAAAGAGAGACGAAACCTAGGAAAGAAATTTTGTATTTGTATCAGGCTGCTTGTCTTCTTGTAGTTGGATCTCCTAGTTTTTGGAATGCTCCAAATTCTACTTGAGCATCTAAATCTGGATCAATACCAGCAAAAACATCTCTGAACAAGGTTCTAGCCCCATGCCAAATATGTCCGAAGAAGAAAAGCAAGGCAAAGGAAGCATGTCCAAAAGTAAACCAACCCCTTGGACTACTACGAAAAACACCATCCGATTTCAAAGTAGCACGATCTAATTCAAAAATTTCACCTAATTGAGCACGTCGAGCATATTTTTTCACAGTAGCAGGATCACTATAACTGACTCCGTTGAGTTCGCCACCATAGAACTCAACAGTTACACCTACTTGTTCGACGCTATATTTCGATTCTGCTCGTCTAAAAGGAACGTCGGCTCTAACAATGCCATCTCCGTCTATCAAAACAACTGGAAATGTTTCAAAAAAAGTAGGCATACGACGTACAAAAAGCTCACGCCCTTCTTTATCTCGAAATATGGGGTGTCCTAACCACCCAACAGCTATTCCATCCCCATTGTCCATTGAGCCTGCCCTGAATAATCCCCCCTTTGCCGGATTATTGCCAATGTAATCATAAAAGGCTAATTTCTCGGGAATTTTCGACCAAGCTTCTGCTAAACTTTTATTTTCGACGAGCCCGGCACTAACTCTTCGATATATTTCTTGTTGAAAGTATCCCTGATCCCATTGATAACGAGTGGGGCCAAATAATTCGATCGGAGTAGTTGCTGAACCATACCACATAGTTCCGGCAACTACAAAAGCTGCAAAAAAGACAGCAGCGATACTGCTGGAAAGTACGGTTTCAATATTACCCATACGTAATCCTTTGTATAGACGTTGCGGCGGGCGGACACTAAGATGGAATAAACCCGCTAATATGCCCAATGTCCCTGCGGCAATATGATGAGAGGCTATTCCCCCCGGAACAAAAGGATCAAAACCTTCTACGCCCCACGCGGGATTTACTGACTGGACTTTTCCGGTTAGTCCATAAGGATCAGACACCCATATTCCAGGACCGTACAAGCCTGTTGCATGAAATGCGCCAAAACCAAAACAAGCCACCCCGGAAAGAAATAAATGAATTCCAAAAATCTTAGGCAAATCTAATGAAGGTTTTCCTGTACGTTCATCAGAAAAAATTTCTAGATCCCAATACACCCAATGCCAAATAGCTGCCAAAAAGCACAAGCCAGAAAACACAATATGTGCCCCGGCCACACCTTCATAACTCCAAATACCGGGATCCGTTACCGCCCCCCCTGTAATACTCCAACCGCCCCAGGAATTTGTTATTCCTAAGCGAGTCATGAAGGGTATAACGAACATACCCTGTCTCCACATTGGATCAAGAACGGGATCAGAGGGATCAAAAACTGCTAATTCATATAGAGCCATCGAACCGGCCCAACCAGCAACCAGAGCCGTATGCATTATATGGACAGAAATCAACCGACCAGGATCATTCAATACAACGGTATGAACACGATACCAAGGCAAACCCATGGAAATACCCCTTTAGCAAATAAAAATAGACACTATGTAACTTTATTGCGTTGGAAAAGATTATGACTATCAACGGACCCCTGTTCAGTGGATTATATCGGAACAAGCGTTAATATTTGTTCTATTCTATTGGTAATAAAGGAACTATTGTGTTTGTAGGAACAAAGAGAAGCAGATCTATTCTATACCCGATAAGTACCAATACGCAATGGGGGCTGATACCCTTTTCTAGGAGCAAATGCCCCCATATTTGTTCATCATTGGAAGGCTCTAGTCGTAATAATTTTTATTACTTTAGTCATTCTATCGCCTTTTATTCCCTTTTTGATGTATTCTAATATGATAAAGAATATCAACCTTTATCATATATGTTGAATATTATGAAGAGAATAGCCCGATTATTACGTTTCCATATCAAAGTGAAATATAGTACTTAATTCTTTTTTTTTTCAGTTAATGCCTATTGGTGTTCCAAAAGTACCCTTTCGAATCCCGGGAGACGAAGATGCAACTTGGGTTGATGTATAGTGCGACTTGTCAGATAGAGTGGGTCATATGGGCTTTCCCCGTTTTCTTCCCCGATCAAGATATCCTTCCCTTCGACCAAGAAAGATTGATTTAATCATCAAAAATTTGGAGCGTGAAGTTCAACTAGATCCGTTTGTAGGGGGATTTCAGACTTAATAGTATCAATTAGAATAATTTATGGTTGGCTTGGTTAAACCAATAAAATGACATGAAGTATTCAGGCTCCGTTTAAACAAATCCCAATTGGTAATATATCGATAATTAGTACTTGTATTGTATGCAAAATTCTTCCTATTTCAAAATTATAACCCGAATAGAATAGATGAATTCAATATGTCGAATATCCCATTTTTAGCAAGGGCATGGAACTGCCTGAAAAAAAAAGAAGCGGTATTAGAAGCATTTGACCTATAATGTGCAAATAAAAATCGAGCATATTTTTACCCGGAGTAGAGCATAAACCTAAAAGAATTAAAGAGGCCCCCTCAAGAACAAGAAAATAACATCGTGGTTTACATTCGATCTCGATGAAACAATAAATCAATGAGCAGCTAGTTCGATACTATAACTTAACTCTTTTTTTATTTGCATATGCATATTAAATCAAAAAACTTTCTTTATATTTCTGATTCTTTTGTTCTCTTTTTTATCTAGATATGGAGTCTTCTCTATTATCTATTTCGATTCGATATTATCTGTTTTTTGATTTATCTATTTCGATATCTATATATAATATTTATAGTTATAGTAGAAATAAGGAAACGAGGAAGAAAAACTCATATTTATTTTATTGCAAATTATTGCAAAATAGAAGACAAACCCCCTCATTAGAAACTGATATCCAAAAAGAAGAAGCCAATAATCTACACATTGATTTTTTTTCACATTTTTTTTGAACCGTATGCATCAAAAGGTGCATGTACGGTTCCTAAGGGATAAAATTTTACCCTAATCAACCGACTTTATCGAGCAAGATTACTTTTTTTAACCCAAGAGATTACGACCGAGATCTCGAATTACCTTGTTGGTCTTATCGTATATCTCAGTATAGAGGATCAGACCCAGGATTTGTATTTGTTTATAAATTGTCCTGGCGGATGGGTATTACCCGGAATAGCAATTTTTGATGCTATGCAACTTGTGCTACCAGATGTATATACAATATGCATGGGAATAGCCGCTTCAATGGGATCTTTTATCCTGGTCGGAGGAGAAATTACCAAACGTTTTGCATTCCCTCACGCTTGGCTTTGGCGCCAATGAGTTTTTTTTGAGAAAAAAAGACTATGCCTTCACCATAAGAAATATCAACATATATTATGAGTAAAAATAGCATGGCACTTTGAATTCGATATACAAAAATACAAAAGTTTGTTAGTTTTTTTTTCAAAACATTAAATTATGTATCGAGAGAGGAGTATGAGATAAAGGGTATTCCCGATTTTTTTTATTTATCCGGAGTCCGTTTCAGCGTCACAAACTTTTTTTATAGCAAAAGACTCTTAATCCTAACCTAACAATATTTATGTTTGAAAGAGTACGAAAATAAAAAAAAATTCCTTATCTTATTTAGGATCAAAAAGAAACTTTGGGATTGCTGAATTACAGACGAAATTAATAAAATTCATATATAAAGCAACGGAGCCATCATAGTATTTTGAACTCACCAAAAGAAGGGTGGTAATTGGATGATTTACTGATCTGGATCCGATTGATTCTATTTTTCTTCGATGGAAGAGAAAAGTAAATTTCATTGTCGAGCCGTATGCAACGCGCAAAAGATGCACGTACGGTTGTTCAAGTTTATTTTTATCCTCTATCTTTTGTCTTCGACGAATCATAGGAGATAGGGGAACCCCCTTTTTGTTCGATCATCAGGGTAATGATCCATCAACCGGCTAGTTCTTTTCATGAGGGATCCACGGGAGAGTGTATGATGGAAGCGGAAGAACTGTTGACTTTGCGAGAAACCCTCACAAAGGTTTATGCACAACGAACAGGCCAGCCTTTTTGGGTTCTAACCGAAGACCTGGAAAGGGATGTTTTTATGTCAGCAAGAGAAGCCCAAGCTCACGGAATTATTGATCTTATAGCGAACGAAGGAGTAGAAATAGTAAAGAAGGAACAATGGAAAGAGGCGAATAGGTAATATTCTAAATAACTAGAAATAATTCATAATCATCAGGTTAGGATTGATCTAAACCAGCCCCTTATGTAAATGATTCAGCATGCCAACTATTAAACAGCTTATTAGAAACACAAGACAGCCAATCAGAAACGTCACGAAATCCCCCGCTCTTCGGGGATGTCCTCAGCGCCGAGGAACATGTACTAGGGTGTATGTGCGACTCGTTCAGATTATGAGCTGGGCCAACAAAAGAAATCCGTTTCCAGTATCTGTGTATGAAATTTATGGTTTCCCTTGGTGTAATCCAAATCAAGTCGATTTAAGATGAGAAGCAAGTTCCCATTGATAGCAAATGCTAGACATTAAGCGGGAAAGTACTATTTTTAAAGAAAAACGATTAGGCTCCCATTTTTACAAAACGGACTAACAGGGTCAGCTAGCCAGCTAACCTTCCAAATTAAATACCGTTACTGTATAAGCGGATCTCGTTGTGAAAGACCTATTACTGGATAATTCATGGGTAGAGCCAAAGATTTTGAATTGTACAAGTTACCAATAACGTTGACTAAACGAAGTAAAGGGCTCCGGTGTATAGAGAGGACCTCACCGTTTAAGAAGTAACCATAAAAACGAAGGAACCCACAATTTCTTTATTCATCTAGATTTACTCCGTTTTTCTTTTTGATACCGAGGCGAAATGTCTCGAAAAAAAGAAAAAATCGTGGTCGGGAAGGTTATAGTAGCAAAAGCCATTGGAATTCTTTTTATACATTGGAAAAATCCGTTTTGTTATTACCAGCGAGGAAAGAAGAAATAACTCAAAGAGAAAGAAAATCACTTAGTTATTTAGCAAAGTTTCATTTATTCAATGACCAGAGTTAGACGAGGATATATAGCCCGGAGACGAAGAAAAAAAATGCGTTTCTTTGTATCAAGCTTTCGAGGGGCCCATTCAAAACCTATTCGTATTATTGCTCAACAGAAAATAAGAGCCTTGTTTTCGGCTCATCGAGACAGAGATAAGAAAAAGAGAGATTTTCGTCGGTTGTGGGTTACTCGAATAAACGCAGCAATTCGCGGAACAGAAAGGGGCTTATACTATAGTTATAGTAAATTTATAAATGATCTGTATAAGAGACAGTTGATTCTTAATCGTAAAATACTTGCGCAAATAGCTATATTAAATAGGAATTGTCTTTATAGTATTTCCAATGAAATCATAAAAAAAGAAGATTGCAAACAAGCAACCGAAATGATTTAAACAAAGTTCCCCGGAGAAGGAACTCCGGGAAGGGAAGATAGAATAAAAATTCGTCCGATAAAATAAAAAAGACAATCCCAACACCCCAACAAGGTAGTTATAAAGTAATCAAAATGAACAAAGGCATTCAATAAAAAAAAATTTCTTCCGAGACAACAAATAATCCGGATTGTCAGAAAGAGTAAACCTACTGTTTTTTTGTTTGAAACCCTCGAAAACCCGCAGTTCTAACGGTCGACTTGGCTCTTTCAAACTGTTTCTCGTTATTAAGAAAGGGTAACAAAGAGAGAATACGAGCTTGTTTTATAGCAATAGTAATTAATCGTTGTTGTTTTAGAGTCAATCTATTCACACGCCTAGATAATATTTTTCCCTGTTCACTAATAAATCGACTAATTAAACTCATGTTTCTATAATCAATTCGGTCCCCTGGTTGGAGCGGGGGCAAGCGCCTATGAAAAGGCCGCTTAGACTTAAGGAAAGATCGCTTGGATTTATCCATGGTTAGTTTATTTATTCCTTATAATATAATAATATAAATAATATTCTACCGAAAATCCTATTTCTAATTCATTTTTTTTATCCGACCGAAATAGGATTTGGTTTTTTTTCTTTAATTTGAATTTGTTTATTTTATCTATGTTATCCTTATTTATATGATATATGCTTATATCCTATAGTATTCTATTAATTTATTACTTAATATATTAAATGAATTATTAGAATATTATTCTAACAATATACAATATATATTATTCTATATATAGAATTCTATATATAGAATAATATGTATGTTTATTACATTTTTTATGCATATAATTAAATATATGGATAATATATGTCCTTTTGAACTCTTCCTTCAACCTTCAAAAGGTGATAGACAGACGCTCGGTTCGATCTATTTTTTTATCTCTCCATGAATTGTATGCTTGTAACAATAGGGACAGAATTTTCGCAATTCCAATCGACTCGGTGTGTTGTGTCGATTCTTTTGAGTAATATATCGGGAAATGCCCCTTGATTCTTTATTAACATTCTTTCGGACACAACTAGTACATTCCAAAATAATGCTTACTCGGACCTCTTTACCCTTGGCCATGAACCCCCCCCTTTTTCTTTTTTATTCAAGCAACTCTTTTCTTTTCGACGCGAAGCGGAGAGAAAGAAAAAAATAGAAATTGCTAACTCGCAATACACTTCAAAAGATTTCGTTGCAATAAATAGAGAAATAGGAAATATATATATAATGAAATATTAATAGGAAATAGAATTAAATTTCCGTTATTGTAGAATAAAGAATACGTAATCCAACAATTGCAAACTCTATTTTGAATCACAGTACATTATTTCATTTAAATCCCGTGTAGGAGACTTTTGCCCTAGACCTACATTTGAATTTCCGTTCTCCCTATATAAATTTGAAAATGCAAACGAGCTTGAGTACAAGCTTTGCTGAGGTTGAATCCAATTTTCCTTTCTCCCTTTGTTATATTTCAAAAGGGAGAAAGGGCGGGGGATTAGTCACAGATAGTAGATTCTCTCTCTAATCTTCATTACTCCCTTACCATGTCAATAACTAGAACGAAAAAAAAGGGAATGTTAATGCATCCGGGAAAAAACGGTTGATTTCTATCAATAGACCCGCTAAAGATCCGAACCACAAAGTACTTAGTACCGGCGCCACGGAGAGATATGTTTTTAGATCTCGCATTGAAAATACTCCTTGTTTTTTTTTTTTTCTTTATTTATATCTTGTAACCCATAAGAATAATACATATATGATAGATGAGCAGATGCATATTTATTTCAAATTGAAAAAGAAAAACCACTTGTCTTTGTACAGGAAATTCCTAAGGCAAATAAAAAGGTACAAGAATCCGGTAGATAAGATTTTCTACCTTTTAAGTTAAAAAAAGTAAAAAGATGCATCTTTCCTATTCCCTACGGAGCATTCCCTAAAACCCTTTGTAACTTTACAGCGTATATGTATCCAAAGACTTTTATATTAAATGATTTATATCATATATGAAATAAAAATAATTCTGTATCTCTGTATCTATGTCTCGAAATATGAGAAATAATGATGTGGAAAAAAAGAAAAGGATTATTTACAATAACACTGTTATTAAAAGGGATGTAGCGCAGCTTGGTAGCGCGTTTGTTTTGGGTACAAAATGTCACAGGTTCAAATCCTGTCATCCCTACCTATTACTTTTCCTCTGAGAAGTAAAGAGGAATTACTTGAGATCGCTCGTTTTGAGAATAGTATTAAGAATACTATTCTATTTTTTATTCTATATAATACTATATTATAGACATATAACACATATACAATTCTAGCTATATGTGATACGCATGCGGGATGTAATATTGGGTTACAAAGGGAATCCGTTTTTTCTTTTGTTATAAGAAAGCGCTCTTAGTTCAGTTCGGTAGAACGCGGGTCTCCAAAACCCGATGTCGTAGGTTCAAATCCTACAGAGCGTGATTCCAGTCTTGTTAGTTCTAATTAGACTTAAATAATTTCACTACTTTGAAGAAGAATCTTAAATTGACCTCCTTTATTTAAGGCACAGGAGGTCAATAAAAAAAGATTTGTTAACTAATCAAAGGTCCAACTGATCACCACGTCTGTATTGTAAATATGCAGTTACGAATAATCCAGCCAAAGTAATGGGAATCAAACCTAAGACGATTCCAAATAGAAGTACTTCAATCATTTCAATTTGTTTGAAAGGAAAAAAAGGGGGGGGGGTAATATCTATCCCTAACTATTAGCCTAATTGTTCACGAATCTCAATAACCGAAAATGGAAAGTTGTCACGATAAAGATCTATAAAAAGAACTTTTTAAATACATGAAATCCTACGTAAAGATTTCTTTTTATGATTGTGAATTGGTGATTCAATTTATTTCAAATAAGTCGTATCTTGCTCAGACCAATAAATAGAGCTGAGGTTATAGTTAAAGCTGCTAGTAGAAAACCGAAATAACTAGTTAGAGTAGGCATAAAGGAGCTAAATCAAATATGTTTTTTTTATACATTATATTTTGAAAGCACTTACCTAAGTTTACATTTTTTTGTGAGCGAAAAAAAGAAAAAATACCAATTGAAAGGATAAGTTCAATTTTTTTCTCAATCATTCCGTTTATTACATTATAGTTATAGACATAACATAAATAGTTATAGGCATAACTATAATTTCTTTCTATAAACAAAACACTAAAAAGAGAATTCTCGATTTTGCGTCTAATTGAATTGCGGAAATAGAATATTCTCCTTGATGAATTATCAGAATTAGAAACTACCTTATCGGATTGATCCCTTACCCAATTTCCGTTTCTAGTCCGAAGCCAATATAATAATGATGAGAATATCTATTTTTCTTAGTTGGCGGTTGGTGGATTTTTCTATTAAATGGCGCATAGTTATATATTGACAAGCAATAAAAAAAATTGTCTAATACCTATACGTAGTTTTAATATTAATTGAAATTGCCTTGCTGTGTCAGAAGAAGGACGGCTATACTGATTTGGTATACTCTAAAGACACCCTTGGTACAATATTACCGATCCCACAAAGAATTTCAGTAAATTTCCATTTACGGATCTCATCTTTTACGGAATCGATTTACATTTGCCTGTACAAGAATACGTG